AAAATCGGATGAATAGGCCCAGACAGGCTTACTAATGGGATGCCCTAATACATTACAAAATTTTGCTTTAGCCAATGATCTAATTAGAGGAATAATTGGAACTATTGTATCAAGCTTTTTCATACCAATTTCGATTATAAATGAATTTTCCAGCATTTGACTCCGTACCGCTGAAAGATTTATCCGCACATTTGAAAAATAGCCCAAAAAGTGAAATGAATGCTCGGATAATTGGTTTATATGGATCGTTCCTGGTTGAGACCAAACATAAAAATGATATTGCCATAAATGGATAAGATAGTATTTCCATTTATTCATCAAAAGAGGCGCATTCTTTGAAGCCAGAATGGATTTTCCTTGATATCTAACATAATGAATGAAAGGATCCTTGAAGAATGATAAGGTAGACGAAAAATCCTTAGCAAAGACTTCTACAAGATGTTCTATTTTTGCATAGAAATAGATTCGTTCAAAAAGAACGCTAAAAGATGTTAATCGTAAATGAGCGGATTTGTTACGGAGAAAAAGTAAGATAGATTCGTATTCACATACATAAAAATTATATAGGAACAAGAAGAATCTTGTATTCCTTTTTGAAAAAGTAGAAATATATTTTTTTGGAGTAATAAGACTATTCCAATTACAATACTCATAAATAAACAACCTTAATAAATGAAAGAAAGGGGCATCTTTCACCCAGTATCGAAGGGTTTGAACCAAGATTTCCAGATGGATAGGATAGGGTATTCGTACATCTGACACATAATTTAAATATGTAAATTGATCCTCGAAAAAAGGAAAAATTGAATGAATTGATCGCAAATTTTTATAAGATTTTACGATTTCTGCCTCCTCTAAGGAAGAGCTTAATTGTAGAGAAAATGGAATTTCCACGACGACGGCAAAACCCTCTGATATTATTTGAGAATACAAATTCTTGTTATACCCCCAAAATGGATTTTTGTTAGAATCATTAGCAGAAATAATCAAATGATTCTGTTGATACATTCGAGTAATTAAACGTTTTACAATTAGTAAACTAGATTTATTGTCATAACCTACATTTTCCACCAAAATTGATCTATTTAAATCATGACCATAAGCGAGTCCATAAATATACTCCCGAAAAATAAGTGGGTATAGGAAGTCCTGTTGGCGAGATCTATCTAGTTCTAAATATACTTGATATTCCTCCATTTTTTAAATTAGATTTGGTCAAAGGATCAGGGATTTATTTGGTTATCAAATGATACATAGTGCGATACAGTCAAAACAGGGTATTCTATTCTATATTCTAATTAGAATAGAATAAAAAACGAATAGATACCTAGAAAACAAGTAAAACTCATCAACGGACTCTCTCTCCTCGCTTTTTCCATCTAATTGTTCTAGGATAACAAGCTAGTTAGAAGTCCTTTATTTTCTCAACCCAATCGCTCTTTTGATTTTGGAAAAAAAAAAGATCTTTATCAATATACTCTTTCTTATACACATTTATCGCCACCTCATAATGGAGAATAGCTAATAGTTAGGACTCATAACAAAAATGAATAATCCATTCGTGGGAAAAGCTTTTTCCACATCAAGCACTAATCTATTTTTAACGTACAATTAGATGGGGTAATCATTCTAATGAAAAATGAAAGCTCGTTACTTTTTGTTTCCCTATAATTGGAGCCGCCAAGCTCTATCCCTTTATTAATTCAACCCAACTGAATTTTTTTTGTTCCGAGCCAAGAATTCAAACAAAAATTTTGGGCAGGATCAAATAAGAATGAGATATTTTTAGAATTCGCCATTGATACGACATGCTGCTTTTTCCATTCATTCCTTTCTGGATCAGTCGTGGTCTTACAAACTCTACCGATGGTATGGACGAATCAATTGTTTCATAGAAATGTGTAAAAAATGGAGTCGCGCTTAAAAGCCGAGTACTCTACCATTGAGTTAGCAACCCCCCCCCAAAAAAAAATAGGATGTGTAGATACAATCGCAATAACAAAAAGGTTGAATTGTCTAATAAAATATTAGATAAAAATGGAAAAAAAAGAAAGAAAAAAAATTCACAATGTCGAAGTCGAATCGATTCTGAACATACAAATGAACAGATCAGATGAAAATACAAGAAATTTTTGCAGATAAAAAAAAAAAAAAGCCTATGTAACGTGAATAAATCGATCGATTTATTCACGATCGGATTATATTTGTTTGATACACTGTTGTCAATATTAGTGTTGAAAAAAGAATACAATCTAGAAAACAAACGAATTATAATTAGAAAATGAAATATTATATATTTTTTTATTTATTATATATTTTTTATTTATTATATTAAATATATTAAGAATATTTATTATATTAAATATATTAAGAATATTTATTATATTAAATATATTAAGAATATATATATATTTATATTAATAAATTAAATATATTAAATTATTAATATTATAAATTAATATAAATTTATATATATATATAATAAATATATATATATAGTATATGAATTTAATAATTCTTCAGAGAATTCCAACAAAAAAAAATAACCGCGTTGGGGGTAATGTATTTATAGACCCAATTACTTAATTTAGTCATTATTCATTTGATTTTTCCTATATCTTCTATTTCTATTCATTTTTTTTTTTATTTGAATTTTGAAGATCGATAAAAATAAATATTTTTGTGGTTATAGAAAACAGCATTCTATGTCAACAATAAGAAATAAAAAATTAGGTATGAATAGATCAAGAGAGCGGGGGGATAAAAGAGAAAAGAGTTCTATAAATCTATATACAAGTCATCCACACCCTCTTTTTTTATATTTCATTAATTTAATTTCGTTTGTTGATTAGGGCAAAGTTCCATAAAAACACCTGCCTTTTTTGAAATATCCTGAACAGTTCCTGTAGGTTGAGCGCCTTGTTCAAGGAAATATAGAATAACAGGAATATTTAAATAGGTTTGATTCTTTATCGGATCATAAAAACCCACTTTCCGAAGATCTCTTCCCTCTCTTCGGGATCGAACATCAATTGCAACGATTCGATAAACAGCTCATTGGGATAGATATAGATGAACAATACACCCCCCCTAGAAACGTATAAGAAGTTTTCTCCTCGTACGGCTCGAGAAAATTCGAAATTATTTCTATGTATAAAATTATGATGTCAAATAGACCCATAAAATCATCAAATCAATTAGACTATGATTTAAGTATTTATTTTTATTATTCTTTTTCTTTCTGAAAAAAAAAAACTCCTCGTATTCGCAACCTCATAACTCAAATTGGATAACTCTCAAATAACTCAAAGGAAAACAAAACCTTTAGGTATTTTTAGGTATTTTTCATTTATTGAGCGGTCTCTACCCCCTTTTCTCGCCTGTCTTCTTTATAATCTATTTTTTTTTTCTTCATTCTAATAGAATTGTTATTCTAATATAATTGTTGAGACAATTTGAAAATGGTACTTACTTGTTCCAGGATCCTTTAGCTTTTCCTTGAATCATTGGGTTTAGACATTACTTCGGGGATCTTTAATCGTTTCAAAAATGGCAGCAACATACCATTTTTTTTTTTTCTCTCAAAGAATCATAGAGGGTTGATTCCCGCAGATACACTTTTGATCAAAATTGTTTTACCAATTCCAACAAATTTAACTTTTTTTTTTGAACTTGCTCGAATTGGATCCTTTCGATTTCTCTATCGAAAATATACTTACGAAGTTGTTCTAACTTATTAATTTTCACTAACCCTAGATACTTGCCCCTGAGAAATGAATCAACTCGAGCTCCATCATGTACTATTTACATCATCAATCCCTCTCCCGTCCCCCAAACAATGAGTTCTAGTGGAACAGAACAAACGATGTCGAGCCAAGAGCACCCCGATTTCTATATACTAGAAAAAATGGTGGATGTAAGAATCCACAGCTAATCTAATCATGTCTTTCAAGTCGCACGTTGCTTTTTCCCACATCGTTTCAAACGAAGTTTTACCATAACATTCCTCTAGTTTGGATCCGGTATGTAATTGATTCAATTATGAAACCATGAATAGTCATTGATTCAATCGATACATAATAATCTATACTTTTTACTTCTAAGGTTTTCCTTCTATATGAATGGAAAATTTATAAAGTAAAAAAGTATCAAAAAAAAAAATTCAAATTGACTCAGTATGAATAGATTTTCAATTCTATTTTTATAGTTTGTAAAATAGAAAAATAGAATTTCTTCAATAAAATACAAATACCGGAAAAGTAATAAAAAAATAGAAAAAAAAAAATATGAAATAAAAAAAAATGGATAAAAAATGCATTTATATTTTATTTTCAATTTTATATATTAAAAAATTTTATTTTATATTATACAATTATCCACAATGATTACAATAAAAACAATAACACGAAAAAAAAAAGAAATAAAAAATTCTTTTTGAATCTACATCTTAAAAAGCGACTCGATTTAGATTAGAGACGAATCATTCAAAATAAGAAAGAAGAATTAACTCTACCCAATATTATATATTCTTAAACTTAAGAAGAGGGTTTTCCACTGGGACGGAAGGATTCGAACCTCCGAATAGCGGGACCAAAACCCGTTGCCTTACCGCTTGGCCACGCCCCATTTCTATTTCGATTCGACACTAATAAACACTATTATTGGTAGTGGTTGTTCGTCAATTCCAGTTCAAAAATTTCTATAGAAAAAATTGTTGCTAGGATTTTGATATGCGTAGTAGATATAGAATTAAACTGAAATTATTGATCATTACATATAATTCAATTAAGATATTGTATGAAAGTATGATTTCTTCTATTTTTTATTTCAGAATGAAAAGATTTTGAACTGGATAAGTTCAAATCAAAGAAGGATTTTTTTGGTCTGATCTTATTTGATTCATTTTTTTTTAGTTTTACTAATTTATTAATTTTTATTAATTAATATCTATAATTAATAAATATTTATAATTAATACTAATTAATAGATAGTAGAAATCAAAAATATTAATAAATTTTTATAAAAATTATACATATATATACATATACTATAAATATAAAAAAAAAAATTCAAATAAAAAAAATTCGAATAAAAAAAAAAAAAATGAATAAGATTAACTATTTAATCTTATTCATTTTTTTTTTTATTTATTTGAATCTTATTAATATCATTTTTATTCACAAAAAGCAAAAATACAATTAATTTTCTTAAAGAACAAAATGTTTGTTATGCTTAATATCTTTAGTTTGCTCTGTATTTATATTCACTCTGCCCTTTATTCAAGTAGTTTTTTCTTGGCGAAATTACCCGAAGCCTACGCTTTTTTGAATCCAATTGTAGATATTATGCCAGTAATACCTGTACTCTTTTTTCTCTTAGCTTTTGTTTGGCAAGCTGCTGTAAGTTTTCGATGAGATCTTTAATTTGAATAATGTCCTAAAAAAATTCAGAATTTATTCAAAAACAAAAATTAGAACATTTTAACAATTTATAAGATCAGATAAGTCTTACAGTGTGAATCCTCGATTCAAATATTGAAATTTTATTCTTACATTTTTTCCATTGAGAAATCCTATTAGATTTGAGTCCACCACCAATACCTAAAGAAAATTTTTGGTAATAGTAATATTTGTAATAGTAAAAAAGGGCTCGACTCTTACTACAAATAAATTTCCGAATCTTTTTTTTTCTATTTCCTCAAAATCACTTCATTTCTTATAAACTTAGTATCAAAAGAAACATAATGTGTAATATTAAGAGAATCTATTCTCTTTCTCTGTCATTTTTTTAATTATCTTGGAGATTTTTTAATGCTTACTCTAAAATTATTTGTTTACACGGTAGTGATATTCTTTGTTTCTCTTTTCATCTTCGGATTCCTATCTAACGATCCAGGACGTAATCCCGGACGTGAAGAATAAAAAAAAAAAAATACCAAATCATCAATGGAAACGGAAAGAGAGGGATTCGAACCCTCGGTACAAAAATTCGTACAACGGATTAGCAATCCGACGCTTTAGTCCACTCAGCCATCTCTCCCCAATTGAAAAAATAGAATTACTATGTTTATGTTACATCACATAAACAAAAAGAACAAAAAGTAGGGCTTGAAAAAAGCCTTCTTGATATCTTATCTCTCTTTGACTTTTTTTATTATATTTATATTTGATTTGATTTCTAATTTCGAATAGATTTCGAATTATATATATTATCGATTTAATTAATATTTTTTATATTTAATATTTTTTAATAAAAAATTATTAAATAATAATTTAATTGTTAAATTTAATTGAAAAAAAAAAAAATAGAAATAAAAAAAGAAACTAAAAAATGGAATAATATATATTATTATATATTATTCCATTTTTTAGTTTCTTTTTTTACAGCCAGAGCCCCCTTTTCTTAATTTCATTAGGTGGCCCCCTTACAAAATATGTTAACATTCTAATATGTTTCATAATGAATTCTAGCTTTATTTATTTACTTTATTTATATTAAGTATTTATTTTTATTTATTATTTATATAAGTAATTTTTATATAAGTAATTTTTATTTATATAAGTAATTTGATTTATTGATTTTTATTTATTAATAATTTTTTTTTTTTTTTTTTTAAGACGATTCCCTTGTTCGACAAAAAGTCCATTTATATACAATAATTGCATTGTAGCGCGGGTATAGTTTAGTGGTAAAAGTGCGATTCGTTCTATGGACCCCTTACATAGTTAAGGGGTCCCTCGTTTGATTCATATCCCGATCAAAAACTTTATTTCTTACTTAAAGGGGTTTAATCCTTTATACCTCTCAACGAACGATTCGAGGAATAAAATACATTATCATAATTTTTATCCAATAATATAATTAAGAATCAATTATAAATTGACAAATTGAATTATAAAATTATGAAACATAAGTTTTTCTAATTGGATCAATACTCCCGATTTTTTGAGTATGAGTAAAGGATCCATGGAGAAAGATATATAAAGTTTATTTATACTCGTAACTAAATCTTCAATTTTTTTTATTTGTTTTATATAGGAGAGATTGAAGCAAAATAGCTATTTAACGATTACTTTAGTTTACTATAGACATCGACATATTTATTTTAGCTCGATGGAAATAAAATTCTTTCCCTAAGGATTCTCTCAAATAGAAATAGAGAACGAAGTAACTAGAAAAAAACAGATTGTTATAATCCTCCTCTTCTATAGGGATCATCTAAAAAGCAAGGTGTTTTAAATGCATTCATACAGAAAGGCTGACATAGATGTTATTGGTCCATTTTTTTTTTTTTGTTCGTGTATTCCATCTCTTAATTTCTTCCATAAAGGAGCCGAATGAAACCAAAGTTTCACGTTCGGTTTTGAATTAGAGACGTTAAAAAAAAATGATGAATCAACGTCGACTATAACCCCTAGCCTTCCAAGCTAACGATGCGGGTTCGATTCCCGCTACCCGCTTATATACTATCTCTCTATTTATTCTATTCGAATCTATCTT